AATTAACTTATCGACTCCCCGAACAGTACTATAAGAATCAGTACTGAACATCCCTCCTGTAATAGTACAGGCTCCCATAGCAATGACATATTTTGGTTCAGGCATTTGCTCATATAATCTTACTAAAGAAGGAGCCATTTTCATTGTTACTGTTCCAGCTGTTAAAATTAGGTCTGCTTGCCTAGGACTCGACCTTGGTACTAATCCATAACGATCAAAGTCGAATCGTGAGCCTATTAATGAAGCAAATTCAATGAAACAACAACTGGTACCATAGAGAAGAGGCCATAAACTGGAAAGTCTTGACCAATTCGAAAGATCATTCAATGTAGTTGAAATAACTGAATTAGGGGATGTTTGGTCAAGTAATGGAAAATCAATCAAATTCATAACTGTCTCAATGTAATCTTTTCCTTCTTTTTTCTTTTTTTGATTGTCTGAATATTCAGCTAAGACCATTCCAATGCTCCTTTTCGCCATGCATAAACTGAACCAACAATTAGGATAAGCACGAAAATTAAAGCTTCTATAAATACGGATACACCCAATACATCGAAACTCATTGCCCATGGATAAAGAAAGACCGTTTCAACATCAAAAACAACAAAAACTAGAGCAAACATGTAATAGCGGATTCGGAATTGTACCCAAGCGTCTCCCATGGGTTCTATACCTGATTCATAACTGGAGAGCTTCTCTGGTCCTTCACTAATTGGAGCTAAAACTCCGGAAATTACAAATGCCAAGATAGGAATAGCACCCGATATTATTAGAAATGCCCAGAAAATATCATATTCGTGAAGCGGAAACATAAATATACTCCTATTAATGTGGAATAGGCTGAATTATTCGATTTGAATTGAAACTGTCAATGGCGAAAAAAGAAAATTTTTTGATCAAACCCACATAGTTTAGAGTTTGTTTTCTATAGGGCATGTCTTGTTTAAAGATTCATACAACGGAACCCCACTTATATTTATTTTGCATTTCGATTCCATTTACACCATTTACATATAGTGTAGATATAGGATGCTCTTACACAAACAAAACTCTCTTACTTTGTCTCGGGTTCTCCCTAAAAACAAAATAGAATAAAGTAATTAAATACAAATACTAAAAATAGTATATAAATATACTACAACTATAATAGTAATAAATAATACTAATAATATCTATCATATTAGTATAACTATGTTTTTGTTTTTATAGTTTAGTTAATTTTATTTAGAATTTTTTTCGAATTTCCAATTGAATTTCTCTATATTATAGAATTTCTCTATATTATATATTTATATTATATATTTCTATTCGAATTTCATTTCCATTGGGGTAAAATGGCTAGGGATTTCTAGCATATTCTACTTGAAGTATTCTTTTTCATTAAAATCCAGGTAGAAAATCGTTGCTTCTATTGATTCGATAGGAATACATAAACATAATCTAATAAATCGAACGATTATATTCTATTTTATCTCCCTTCCTTGATCCTAGATTTCATCTCTATTTTCCTTACTTTATCTTTATTGATTTGATTTGATTCAATCCGTTGAGTTGCGGGGAACCTTTACATATAACAACTCATATCTTTCTATACCAAAAAAATGGGAAACTTGGAATCTGTACTATACTCGCGGATCCTCTCAGAAATAAAAAGAATCGAGTACTAAAGAAAGACCGCGATTTGGGAAGAACAAAAATACTTGTTATGGCAATAACACTTAGTAAGACCAACCGATGGGTTGGGTTTCGCTACAAAATACAAAAGGGGTTTGTTTTGGAGCAAACTTACACTACACAATGAAAGATAGCACAGAGTGATAGAATCAGTCATCAGTGGAATCATAAATGATCTACATAAGATACTTCTAATAGAAAAGAAAGAATCACACATTGTTGAACAATTCGATAGACCAAATCCCCAAACCGACCCAACTCATAGAATACAGAAGAAAGAACATTGATACATTAGGGACCAATTCATTATCTCTGCATTATATTTGAAACAACCAATTTGATTATTGTTCGGCCAAAAACTAATTAGTCGGAGTCGGGGGACTTCTACAAATACAAGACCAACAAAAGAATAGGTACTAGATCCGTGTAACTTAAGTTAGGTATTTTATCCGAGATTTTGCAAATAGCGATTGGATCTGTTGGAATGAATTATTGTTTTTATTTTCCTGTCCTTATGTATTGACATGGGCATGTGGTAATGCTTTCATTTCTATGGACAAAGGAACCTGTCAGTCCATAAACAAGTACTAATGAGGAAATGAAAACTATACTAAACTAAAATAGAATGTCTATACAAAAAAAAAATGAAATGTGTTAGGGCTATACGGACTCGAACCGTAGACCTTCTCGGTAAAACAGATCAAACTGATTATTATCAAAATGATTCGAACTGTTTCAAAGACCCAACATGCATTTTGTTGCATTGGGCTCTTTCATCAACTGATTAATGGAAAGATCAGCTAGTCCACCATATTTTTTTCTTTAC